AGAGGGTTTTCCTGTACGTTCATCAGAAAATATTTCTAGATCCCAATAGACCCAATGCCAGATAGCTGCCAAAAAGCATAAGCCAGAAAACACAATATGCGCCCCAGCTACACCTTCGTAACTCCAAATCCCCGGATTCGTTACAGTTCCTCCTGTGATACTCCAACCCCCCCATGAATTGGTTATTCCTAAACGAGTCATGAAGGGTATAACGAACATACCCTGTCTCCACATTGGATCAAGAATAGGGTCAGAAGGATCAAAAACTGCTAATTCATACAGAGCCATCGAGCCCGCCCAACCAGCAACCAGAGCTGTATGCATTATATGAACGGAAAGCAACCGGCCGGGATCATTCAATACAACGGTATGAACACGATACCAAGGCAAACCCATGGAAAATACCCCTTTATCGAAGAAAAATAGACACTACGTAACTTTATTGCATTGGAAAAAATTATACTATGATTATCCTATAGACTTCCCCTGTTCAGGGGATTTTTTCCTAACAAGGGTTAGGTTAATATTGATTCTATATTCTATTCGTAATAATGGAAGAATTCTGTTCGTAAGAACAAAGAGAAACAGATTTATTCTATATTCGATAAGTACCAATATGCAATGGTGGATTGATACCATTTTCTATGAGAAAATTTGTCCATCCTTCATTTATCATTAGAAGGATCTATTCGTAAAAAATTTCCTTTATTTATTTTGTCTTTCTTTCTAAATTTTTCTAATCTATGGATAAAATAAATATGATAAAGCCAATATTATAAAGACAAGAAAAATAAAGACAATAAAACCATATTGTTACGTTTCCACATCAAAGTGAAATATAGTATTTAGTTCTTTTTTCTTTCAATCCATGCCTATTGGTGTTCCAAAAGTACCTTTCCGAAGTCCTGGAGAGGAAGATGCATCTTGGGTTGACGTATAGTGCGACTTGTCAGATATCTTGGGTCATATGGGATTTCCCCATTCTCTCCCCCGACCGAGATATCCTCTGTTTCGCCCAAGAAAGAGAAATTGAATTATCGAAAAATTGGAGCGTGAAATGCAATTAAATGCATTATTTGGGGGAATTCATAGAATTATATCAATTAGAATAATTTATGGTTGGCTTTGGCTGGACGAAAAAAATGAAGTATCCAGGCTCCGTTTAAAAAAAAAACCCAATTGGTAATATATCTATGATTACTATGTGTATCATAAATGATTATTTGTAAAGTCATAACAAAAAGAAATGGTGATGGGAAGATTTGTCCTATATGTGCAAATCAAAATCGGGCGAATCTTTACCCGGAGTAGAGCATAAACCTAAAAAGATGAAAGAGACCCATTCAGGAACAAGAAAATACCATCGTAATTGGGATTGAATTTCGATGAAAGAATACATCAATGAGAAGTTAATTCGATAAGTTTATTTACCCTTTTTTTATATTATCAAAGAAGAAATCAAAATTCATCTTTATTGAAAAATCGAAGAAAAAGCCCTTTCATTAAAAAATTAGAAAAACCCGAAAAAGAAAGAGGACTGGAATCTATACATTGATTCTTTTCTTCGCAATTTTTTTGAACCGTATGCATCAAAAGGTGCATGTACGGTTCCTAAGGAATACAATTTTACCCTACTCAACCGACTTTATCGAGAAAGATTACTTTTTTTAGGCCAAGAGGTTGATAGCGAGATCTCGAATCAACTTATTGGTCTTATGGTATATCTCAGTATCGAGGATGAGACTAAAGATCTGTATTTGTTTATAAACTCCCCTGGTGGATGGATAATACCCGGAATAGCCATTTATGATACTATGCAATTTGTACGACCAGAGGTCCATACAATATGCATGGGATTGGCCGCGTCAATGGGATCTTTTATTCTGGTTGGAGGAGAAATTACCAAACGTCTAGCATTCCCTCACGCTTGGCGCCAATGAAGTTTTTTTATTTGAGAGAAAAAAGAAAACTATGCCTTCGCCATATGAATATTAAGTAATAATAGCATGGCACTTCGAATTCGATATGAAAAATTTTGTATTTTTTTTTCAAAAGATTTGATTATGTATCGAGAGAGTAGTATGAGATAAAAGATATTTCCGACTTTCTCTTATCTATCGGAAGTCCAATTCAGCGTCACAAACTTGTTTGTTTTTACACTAACGGGCTCTTAACAATATTTAAGTTATAAAAAAAAAGAGTGCGAAAAAACCAAATTTTTTTGATTGGCTCAAAAAGAAACTTTGGGATTGCTGAATCAAAGACAAAAAAAATCCATTTTAAAATAGAAAGCAACGGAGCCATCATAGTATTTTTGAACTCCTCCGAAAAAAAAAAGAAGGGTGGCATTTTGATCATTTACCCATCTGGGGCTAATAGATTCTATTTTTTATCTTTCTTGAATGGAAAAGTTAGGGGTCAATTTGATTATAGAGCCGTATGCAATGCATAAAAGATAATGCCCGTACGGTTGTTCAATTCTATCCTTTTTCCTATTATTCTTTATCTTTCTTTTCTGTTTCTTTCATCACACCAGATAGAGAAACCTTCTATTATCAGGGTAATGATGCATCAACCTGCTAGTTCTTTTTATGAGGCACAAACGGGAGAATTTATCCTGGAAGCGGAAGAACTGCTGAAACTACGCGAAACCATCACAAGGGTTTATGTACAAAGGACGCGTAAACCTTTATGGGTTGTATCTGAAGACATGGAAAGAGACGTTTTTATGTCAGCAACAGAAGCCCAAACTTATGGAATTGTTGATCTTGTAGCAGTTGAATGAAAAAGTGGATTTTGTGCAAATCTGTGATTTGATATTTTATCTCCGAGTTTACTATATAAATAAATAAAAAATCCGGTTAGGATCAATCTAAACCAGCCCATTATATATATGACTCAACATGCCAACTATTAAACAACTTATTAGAAATACAAGACAGCCCATTCGAAATGTCACGAAATCCCCCGCTCTTCGGGGATGTCCTCAGCGTCGAGGAACATGTACTAGGGTGTATGTGCGACTCGTTTAGATCATGAGCTGACAGGAAAAAGCAAGAAAACTGCTTCCAGTATGACTGATCAGTACTAATGAATAGGATAGAATGGAAGAAGGAACTCCATTCACTATCTAAAAATAAGCAAATCTATCCTTCTATTGTGTATAAAGTTTATGGTTTCCGTTGGTGCAAATTCAATCACCTGAATTTAAGATGAGAAACAATTCTCCATTGGTAGCAACTGATTATCCATTAAGCGGAAAAATCTTATTAAAATTAAAAAAAAAAAGAAGTTCTCGCTCAGTCAAGAACGGACTACGAGGGTCAGCTACCCAGCTAACTTTCCTAATTAAATACCGTTACTGTATAGGCGGGTCTCATTGTGAAAGACCTGTTACTGGATAATTCATAGGTAGAGCCAAAGAGTGTGGTGTGAACTATACAAGTTACCAATAACATTGATGAAATATTAAATGAAGTAAGGGCTCCGGTGTATAGAGAAGACCTCACCGTTTAAGAAGTAACCATAGAAACGAGGAAACCCACAATTTCTTTCATATTTCCCAGTAAAATACCCCAAAAAAGAAAAAATCGTGGTCGGGAAGGTTATAGTAGCCAAAGCCATTGGAATTTGTATTTTATACATTGGAAAAATCCGTTTGGTTATTAGTTATTAATAGGCCAGGACGGGAAAAATAATAACTGAAAGAAAAAAATCAATTAGTTATTTGTCAAAATTTTATTTATTCAATGACTAGAGTTAAACGCGGATATATAGCCCGGAAACGTAGAACAAAAATTCGTTTATTTGCATCAAGTTTTCGAGGATCTCACTCAAGACTTACTCGAACTATTACTCAACAGAAAATAAGAGCTTTGGTTTCGGCTCATCGGGATAGAGATAAGCAAAAGAGAAATTTTCGTCGTTTGTGGATCACTCGAATAAACGCAGTAATTCGAGAAAAGGGAGTATCTTATAGTTATAGTAAATTAATACATGATCTATATAAGAGGCAGTTGCTTCTTAATCGTAAAATACTGGCCCAAATAGCTATATCAAATAGGAATTGTCTTTATATGATTTCCAACGAAATCAGAGAAAAAGTAGATTGGAAAGAATACACCGAAATAATTTAAATGGGGTTCCCCGGAGAATGAACTCCGGGAGGGTGGAGTTGAAGTCAAAATTACTATGAGAAATGCGCTAAAGTAGTCAAAATGAATGAACACGTTCAATAAAAAAATCTTTTTTTTTTCCGATTCGTTTTTTTTTACGACACAATAATCTGGATTCTAAGATTTGTCAAATAAAACACCAATCCATGTTTGAATTCAAATTGGAATTCTGATTGAAGTGAACAAAAAATAAGCCTATTTATTTCTGGTTCTAAGACCAGTAGTTCTAGTGGTCGACTCGATTCTTTCAAATTGTTTCTCATTATTGAGAAAAGGTAACAAAGATAAAATACGAGCTTGTTTTATAGCAATAGTAATTAATCGTTGTTGTTTCAAGGTCAATCTATTTACTCGTCTAGATAATATTTTTCCCTGTTCACTAATAAATCGACTAATTAAACTCATGTTTCTATAATCAATTCGATCCCCCGATTGAATCGGGGGCAAACGCCTACGAAAAGATCGCTTGGATTTAAGAAAAGGTCGCTTGGATTTATCCATGGTTTGTTTGTTTAGTTTATTTCTTATCCCGAAATATTTCTTAATTGTAATTTTAACTCCAAATAGGATTCTTTTTATTTAAATGCAATATCTTCTATTTATATTTCAATGTGTTCTATATAATGTCATTTTTCTCCTTTCAAGGATAAGACATACTCGGTTCAATCTATTTCTTTATTTCCCCATGAATCATATGTTTGTAACAATAGGGACAGAATTTTCTCAATTCTAATCGATTGGGCGTATTGTGCCGGTTCTTTTGAGTAATATATCTGGAAATACCCGTTGATACCTTCTTAACACCGTTTTGTATACAACTGGTACATTCCAAAATTACCGTTACCCGCGCATCTTTTCTCTTGGCCATGAACCTCCTTTGGATTTTTGATTTACTCAACTCTTCTATTTTGATTCGAAATGAAGAAAAAGAAAGGAAGGAAAAAATAAAAGTTATTAACTTGAAATCCAACTCTAAAAGATCAAAATCAATTAAATCAAAGCAAAGCCATAAAAGCCATAGTAAATAATAAGCAAGACAATGAGAATGAGTTCGAAATTCTATTTAACTCCGAAGGGCAGTTAAAGATCTTGTATTCTTTCCCTAGACCCCGATTTTCCTACTCTACCCCCACGTCTCTATTTTTAATTCGAATTTGAACCTGAGTCTCGCAGACGTTGAATCCATTTTTATTCTTTCTCTTTCGTCCCTTATTCTAAATTCTAAAAATTAGAAAAAAAAAGGGAAAAAAGAGAAAAGAGGGAGGGGGGATTAGTCACAGATATTTGATTCTATTTCTAATCTTCTTCATTCCTTCCGGTGTCAATAGCTAGAATGAAAAAAAGGGGAATGTCAACGCATCGGGGAAAAAACGATTAATCTCTATCAATATACCTGCTAAAGCCCCGAACCATAACGTACTTAGTACTGGGGCCACGGAGAGATATGTTTTTAGATCTCGCATTGAAAAACCTCCTTTTTTATTGTAATACATAAAGATAATGCATATATGATTAGATGCATATGTAGTTAAGGGCTGTTTAGAGTTGTACACGGAATCCCTAATTCCAATTGAAATTTACAACGATCCATAAGATTTCCTTTTCTTATTATTATATGTAAAAATATGTTAAATGAGGCCAAAAAAGACGAAATGGACAGAAAAGCTGTGTGTCTCAATGCAGGAAATAGGGATGTGGAAAACAAGAAAGGAATTCTCTACAATTATACTGTAGAACAATTTGAAGGGATGTGGCGCAGCTTGGTAGCGCGTTTGTTTTGGGTACAAAATGTCACGGGTTCAAATCCTGTCATCCCTACCTATTACTGCCCCGTTGAGCAGTAACGAGGAATCAGCTGAGATCGATTCAAATTGCGTTGCGCGGAAGTTCATTTTTATGAAACTATAGAATATATAGATATAAAATGAAAATGGATTAGTTTAAAAAAAATCTTTTCTTTACATCCTTTTCTATTCTGATAAGAAAGCGCTCTTAGTTCAGTTCGGTAGAACGTGGGTCTCCAAAACCCGATGTCGTAGGTTCAAATCCTACAGAGCGTGATTTTTTCTTCATGAATTCAATTAGACTGAAATGGATTCAGTCGCTTGCACAACAATTAGAATTTGACCTCCTGTGGATTAAAGAAAGGAGGAGGCCAATCAAAAAAAGAAATGTGAATTAATCAAAGGTCCAACTGATCGCCACGCCTGTATTGTAGATATGCAGTTACGAATAATCCAGCCAAAGTAATAGGAATTAGACCTAACACGATTCCAAATAGAAAAACTTCAATCATTTCAATTTTTTGAAAAGGAGAAAAAAAGCGGTAATATCTATACCTAAATATTAATCCGAATTGATGTGAATCTCAATGACCAAGAATTGACAATTGACATGGTAAATAACTCTAGAATACACAGAATCTCACAGAAGCATTTCCTTTCTGAATTGTTTCTTTCAAATAGAAATTTTAAATAAGTCGTATCTTGCTCAGACCAATAAATAAAGCTGAAGTTATAGTTAAAGCCACTAGTAGAAAACCGAAATAACTGGTTATAGTAAGCATGAAAGGGCTAAATGAAATATGGTATTTTTATACATATGTTTCTAAAGTATTTACCTAAGTTTCCATTTTTCTAACATAGGAAGATATACAAAAATACCAATTGAAATAATAAGTCCAATTGAAAGTTTTGGATTCATCTATCATTATAGACGGCACGAAAAAAGAGAAAGTAACAGGCATATAAAATGAAACCGATTCATCATTTCTAAGATCTAGCCATCTCGCGATTCCTATCAACCAAGTCGTCGAGAATAAACGAACTGGATCGTGTAACTTCATTTAAAAACGAAACTCTTTTTGAATTATTATTTTGAATTCCATTTTTATGGAATACTATGTTTCCTCGTTCGATATTTTAAAATAAAGCCTCTTCCTTGTAGCTAGATCCAAATTTGGATTGAGATCCAATCCAACAATTCATTACAACTATTGATTCCAATTATTTTATTCTTTTTTCACTTTCTTTCATCGAATCATATTTGTTACTGGACAATTAACAAATTCCTTAAAATAAAAAGGGGGGATTCTAACAAAAACTGCCTCTACAACCATGAAAAAGAAATTTATAGATCTCCCATCCACTTAAAATTGAATTGTGGAAATATGATAATCTCTTTCATTGTAAGAATTTTATATTAAATACAGCATCATTTTACATCAACAGATAAAGGAAAGGAAAAAGAAATTATTTAGCACTTCCTTTCGATACTGATTCAATTTGCGTTGCTGTGTCAGAAGAAGCATAGCTATACTGATTCG